GAGAAACTGATGTGTGTTGTCTTTGACTTGGTTATTTACTCTAGATCATAAGCGGGTGGGTTTGATTTATATGGTTGTGGGTCTGTGGGCCGGTTTTTTAGGTCTTTCGTTGAGTATGTTGATTCGTTTGAATTATGTTGATCCTTACTATAATTTGATCTCTTCTGAGGTGTATAACTATGTGATTACTAATCACGGGATTGTTATGATTTTCTTTTTTTTGATGCCTGTCTTGATCGGGGGGTTTGGTAATTATTTGTTGCCTCTTTTGTTAGGCCTTCCGGATTTGAATTTGCCTCGTTTGAAAGCTTTGAGGGCTTGGTTGCTTCTTCCTTCTGCTGTTTGTCTTGGTGTGAGGATGGTAGGGGGTGCTGGTGTGGGGTGGACTTTTTATCCTCCCTTGTCGAGGGGTGATTACTCGGGTTGGGGTGTTGATTTTCTGATGTTTTCTCTTCATTTGGCGGGGATTTCGAGTATTTTTAGTTCTCTTAACTTCATATGTACGATCGTTGGGGCGATGTGCGATCGTACGTTTCAGCGGTATTCGATTGTGGTTTGGGCTTATCTTTTTACGTCGATACTGTTGCTGGTGTCTTTGCCGGTTTTGGCGGCGGCTATAACTATGCTTTTGTTTGATCGTAATTTTAGTAGGTCTTTCTTTGATCCCTTAGGGGGGGGTGACCCTGTTCTTTTCCAGCATATGTTTTGGTTTTTTGGTCATCCTGAGGTCTACGTGTTGATTTTGCCTGGGTTTGGCGTGGTCAGCCATATATGTTCCACTATAACGAATAAAGATTCTTTGTTCGGTTACATGGGGTTGGTTTGTGCTATGGGTGCTATTGTGTGTCTGGGGAGGGTTGTTTGGGCGCATCATATGTTTATGGTTGGGCTTGATTTGAAGACTGCGGTCTTCTTTAGTTCTGTGACTATGGTGATTGGTATTCCTACGGGGATTAAGGTTTTTTCTTGGCTGTATATGCTTTCGGGTTGTCGGTTTCGTATTACTGAGCCGATAATTTGGTGGATTATCGGTTTCATATTTCTGTTTACGATTGGGGGTGTGACTGGCATTGTTTTGTCGGCTTCTATTTTGGATACTATGTTGCATGATACCTGGTTTGTGGTAGCTCATTTTCATTATGTTCTCTCGTTGGGGTCTTACAGGACGGTTGTTATCTCTCTCATTTGATGGTGGCCGGTGGTTACGGGTTACAGTCTGAATAAGTGGTTGTTGCAGGGGCATTGGTTGTTGTCGATGGTGGGTTTTAATCTTTGTTTTTTTCCGATGCATTATCTAGGTATGCAGGGGTTGCCTCGGCGGGTATGCGTTTATGATCCTTCTTTTGTTTGGTTGAATGGTATTTCGTCTCTGGGGGGTCTCTTTTCTGTAGTGAGTGCTTTTTTTCTGATGTTTATAGTGTGGGAGTCTTTAGCGGTGAGTAATTGTGTGGTCGGTTCTTGGGGTAGTAATACGTTGGTTTTGAACGTTGTTACGGTTCCTGTGCCCCATCACTGCGATTATATCAGTGATCCATGTCGTTGGTCTTTTATTTGGGGAAGTATAGTTTATCTAAGAACTCTGTTTTTGTAATGCAGCGGTGTAGTTGGTCTGCTTCTTGGTTTTGAGGCTGTGTTTGGATGTGTTGGCGATGGGGTTGTTGTACCTTTTGCATCATGATTCTCTGATGGGGTGGTTGGCTAGGGCTGGCTGTCCGAAGAATAGTGATTTGGGCGGGGCTTGTTAAGGGCTGAGGGGTGTTCAGGTAGGTCTCTTTAGAGTTTTGTTCAGAGGTGATAAATATGACGTACTGTTGAATATCTGGTTCTCGGGGGAGTTTTCGATTTATTCCGGTTGCTTGGATGTGACTGGGGGGTTAATAGGTTCGTTTTGTGTCTTAGTTTTGGAGGTTAGAGGTACCTTTAGGTTGGGAGTGTGTTAAAAATAGTTAGTAACAGCGTTGTTCCTTTGTTTGAAGCCCTGGGTTTGGAATTTTTTTGGTCAGTATGGAGGAATAAGTAGTTGAATAGTTTCTTTTTTTCTCGAGCCTTGTCAGTCTGTTTATTAAAAACATTTCCATCGTTTAAATTTTGATGGTAGTGCCTGCCCCATGCTTTGGTAAATGGCCGCAGTATTTTGACTGTGCTAAGGTAGCATAATTAATTGCCTTATAATTGAAGGATTGTTTGAATGGTTTGACTAGATAGGGGTTTTAGATGGGGATTGTTCATGAAATTGGGTTGCCGGTGCAGATCCCGGTGCGGGTGAGTAAGACGGAAAGACCCCGAGAGCTTTATAGATCTTATTTACTTGGGGCAAGGGCATATTCTTCATATGTTTTTGGATCCCTATGGAGTGGAGGGTTAAGTTACCTCGGGGATAACTAGGTAAGAAGTAAGGAGAGATCATATCGATTTATTTGTTTGCCATCTCGATGTTGACTTGGGGTTAGCGGGGGGGTGTAGGAGTTCCTTCGTTTGGTCTGTTCGACCTTGGAGCCTCTCATGAGTTGAGTTAAGACCGGCGTGAGCCAGGTCGGTTCTTATCTATTGGTGTTGCGGGCTAGTACGAGAGGAGTGTCTGTAGTTTAGGTTGGGCGTAGTTGTTTAGGCAGTACACTCTGCAAAGGTGTATGTAGCGATTGGTTCGTTCTCGCCTTATTTATTTAATTCTGGTTGTGGAAGGGGTAAGGGGGAGTGTCACATAGGGAGGTTGTTTTGGTATGTCGGGTTTGTGTATCCTGATTTCTTAGTGATTAGATCTCGGTTTTCGTGGAGATTCGGATCGGGCTCTCTTGGGTTGTAAGTGGTGGATGCGCAGTGCCAGCCTCCGCGGTTATTCTGTTAACTTCCCCTTCTGTTTAGTTGAAGTGGTTTTCCGGGTTACTCGGATGTTGAGGTAGAATTTTTAGTCTTTTGGAAAGGGGCCTGGAGATTTGTGCGTTTGGAGGGTTTTGTGAGGAAAAGGATTAGAGACCCTTGTACTGGGCACATTATTTTGTGGCTTTAGTAAAAACTAAAAGGATTTGGCAGCCGATGAAGTTCGTCCGGGGGAGTGTGTGCTTTAAGAGATAGTCCGCTTATGAGTTTACCGCTGTTATTCTGTTAGTGTATATCCGGTTTGAGATTCGTGGTTTCTGCCATCGGGTGTAGATAGTTTATTGAATCCAGGTCGATGTGCTGCTGATGCAGCGGGGGTTATGCACTACGGTGTGAAAAGGCTCTCGTGAGAATTGGGGGTTGTGTTTAGGACTCGGAAGTAGGTGAGTAGGAGCTTGGCTTATCGAAGTATGATTTAGTTGGGGTACATACCGCCCGTCGCCCAGGGTGTTAACTGTGGTAAGTCGTAACATGGTAATGCTGGGGGAACCGAGCATTAGTTGGCTCTTCTGTGTATTAGTCGGGTTGATGTTTTTGGTGAATGCTTTGTATGTTGATCTGGTTGTTACAGTTTTGGCAATGTGTTTTTTTATCCCCTTTTGGGTTTTTATAGTGTTAGGTTGGAAAGTGGTTGAGGTGGGTGCGTCGCACGTAGATAACGAGAGGGATGCGATAGAATTTATTTGGACGTTTGGGCCTAGTCTGTCTGTGCTATTTCTATGCATCCTCAAAACGCAGTGTCTTGCTATGGAAGCGATGCCTAAGTATTCGCCGATAGCTAAGGTTATAGGACATCAGTGGTATTGGAGTTACGAGGTGTTGGGTGTGGAGCCTGAGTATGATTCCGTGATGTTAGACTTCCTTGATGTTGTGGATAAGCCGTTCCGGCTGTGTTTACATCGTTACTACACGTTGGCCGTCACATCCGCGGATGTGATACATTCTTTTTCGATTCCGGATTTTAATGTGAAGTTGGATGCTATACCTGGTCGAATTAATCAGATGCGGTTTTGTCCGGATCGATTGGGGAGTTTTGTGGGATACTGCACGGAACTATGTGGCGCTGGGCACGGTTACATGCCGGTGGTTCTTGAGGTCGTAAGGAAGCATCTTCATGAGAAGACTTTGCTTTCTTAAGTGGGCTGGTGGCGGTCTTTTTTTTGAGGGTCTACTTTTCCAGGCTGATTGCGTTTTCTTTTGCGTCTCATCCTGTAGTATATTGTGTTCTGTTGATGATGAGTGCTTTGAGGGTTTCCGGTTATGTTTACGCTGTCTTGGGGTTCTCTTGGTATTTGGTTTTGTTTTGTTTGGTTTATGTGGGGGGTGTTTATGTTTTGTTTATTTTTGTCTCGGTTCATAGTCCTAATCCGTCTTCTTCTTCGGTTGGTAGGTTGGGGGGTTTTGGGTTTGTTTTTTTGGTTTTGTATCTGGTTTTGGGGGTAGGTGATTTGGCTTTGCCTTGTTTTGTGGATGGTAGTCATTATTTGTGTTCTTTTTTTGAGGGGTTTTCTTATTGTCTCTTTTGTTTGGTGTTGTTGTTGGGGTTTGTGTGTGTGAGGGTTGTGGTGAGTGAGAAGGATTCCTTTTTTCGTTAGGGGTGTTAGGAGTGCCAGATGATATGGGGCTGATTTAGGATTAGTTTATGGCTGTTGGGTCCTCTTGCAAGTAAGGGGGTTTTGTTCCGGAGCTGATTTGAAGTCAGTTTGTTCGCCGGTAGATGGGTGGTGCTTGCTGCACGAGTGCCAGAGGATATGGGTTGGTTTTAAGCATCAAATATGAGGGTTTCCTTCTCGTGTGTTTGACAATCTGGTAGGGGGCCTGCGTTTCGGCCGCGGGTGTGGAAGCGGTTGTTTTCTGTCAAAGATGGTGGGGTTGTTGTTGTTTATTCTGGTAAGTCTGCTGTTGATTTGGTTTTGGGGGTATTTGGGCTGGTTGGGTAGGTTTGGGTTGGTTGGTTATGGGGGTAAGGATTTTCCTTTTGAATTTATGTTTGATGAGGTTGCGTGTGTGGCGTTGTTTATGTTGTTTTGTTGTGGTTCAGTTGCTTTGTTTTATTGTCATCATTATTTTAGGGGTGGGAGGGATGGTTATCTGTTGTTTCCTTTGGTGGTATGGTTTCTCGGGGTTATGGTTGGTTTGGTTGTGAGTTCGAGTATGTTGTTTTCTCTAGTTCTTTGGGAGTATCTGGGTTTGGTGAGGTTTTTTTTGATCCTGTTTTACTCGAATATGTCTAGTTTGCGGGCTTCTTTGGTTACTCTGTTTGCTTCTCGTTTTGGTGATGTTTCTCTGTTTATGTTGATTGGTTGGTTGGTTATGTGAGCGGGTGTTTCGGGTGTTCTGTTTGTTCTTTTCGTTTTGTTGGTTATTTTGACTAAGAGTGCTTGTTATCCGTTCATATCGTGGTTGTTGGAAGCGATGCGGGCCCCGACGCCTGTGAGGTCTTTGGTCCATTCTTCTACTTTAGTGGCTGCGGGGGTTTGGTTCTTGTTGCGGTATAGTAGTGTGTGTGGGGGTGAGGTTTTTGTCTCTCTTTTCTTTTTTTCGTTGGTGACGATTATAATTACGGGGTTTTGTGCCTCCTTTTTTAGTGATTTGAAGAAGGTTGTAGCCTTGTCGACGTGTAATAATATTTCTTGGTGCGTCGTGTTTTTTGTGTGTGGTGATTTGGGTTTGTCGCTTCTTCAGCTTTTATCTCATGGTGTCTGTAAGTGTTATCTTTTTATGTCCGTGGGGGATTTGATGGGTCTTTCTGGGGGGAGTCAGAGTGCTGTAGGGGTGTATTTGTCTCGCTACACTGGTAGGTTTGGGGTTGTTTTGCAGAGTGTGCTTATAATTTCTCTCTGTGGGTTGCCCTTTTTGGGTGTTTTTTTTAGTAAGCATGGTTTGTTCTCCTCTTTTATGTATGTCTGGGGGTGGGGTTCGGCGGTTTTGTTGGTTTTGGGGTTTTTTCTTTCTTATGTCTATTCTGTTCGGTTTGTGTTGTTGTTGGTAAAGCTGGGGGGAGGGTTGAGGCTTGGTTATTCTAGCAGGTTTGTTGTTATTTCTCTTATTAGCTTGTTTGGTACCTTTGTTAAATTTTTGGGGTGTGTCTTGTTTGATGAATTGGTTGAGATGTCGGTTGTGGGTGCTGTTTTCTTGCTGTGTGTTCAGGTGTTGGGTTCTTTTTTTGGGTTGTTGCTTTTCTTAGTCGGAGGGTCGTTGTGGTCGGGCGTTTGGGAATCTTTTTTGTGGGGTAGTGACTGTGTTGTGGGGGCGGTGTATGATGTGTTTCTGTGGGTTTCTGGTCCTTCTGTCTTGTCTTTTTATCGTTGGGAGTTTTATCTGCTTGGTTTGTTTGGGGGGGTTTTGAGATTATTTGTGGGGTTGCGTCGTTCCTTTTTTTCTCTGAATTTTATGGTTTGTGGTCTTGTTTTTGTCTTTTCATTGTGCTTCCTTGTGGGGGTTTAGAAGGTCGGTGAAGTCTGGTTGAGTTTATGCCGGTAGTATAACTTTATTATTCTGTCTTTCCAAGTCAGGGGTCCGTGTTTGGCGGTTGGTGTAGGTGGTTGTTGAGGTGGTGTTACTTGCGATGGTTTGAGTTGTTTGGTAGGGCTAGTTTAGCATAATGGTGAGTGTGCGAGATTGTAAATCTTGAGGTGTCGGGTGTTCAGCTAGGATTGGGTTGTGGGTCGCCTTAGTTAGCTGGGTGGGGGTTCTGGCTAAACTATGTTTTGGTTTTAGGTAGAAACTGATGTGCATATAATATATACAGCTATAGAGGAGGAAATTTCTCAGTTGGAAGGGCGCGCTATCTTGGTAGGGAAGAGGCTTTGGGGGGTTGTGATGGTGATCATGGGGGCTTGGGATAGGATAGATAGTGGGGGATACCCTCTGGGGGATATGCTGTGGGGTGATTGTAGATTTGGGGTTTGAGATGGTGTGAGTCTCTGGTTAGGATGGAGGTGAGAGATGGAATGTGTTGGGGTGTTTGGAGATGGGAGGATGTCTGTTCCCTAGGGGGAAGGGGGTGCATAGTATGCTTATGTACTACTTAGGGTAATTTAGGGATCTTTGAGAGAGAAGGTATGAGGCTTGGGTGGTTGCATAATATTATGGGGGCTTGGGATAGGATAGATAGTGGGGGATACCCTCTGGGGGATATGCTGTGGGGTGATTGTAGATTTGGGGTTTGAGATGGTGTGAGTCTCTGGTTAGGATGGAGGTGAGAGATGGAATGTGTTGGGGTGTTTGGAGATGGGAGGATGTCTGTTCCCTAGGGGGAAGGGGGTGCATAGTATGCTTATGTACTACTTAGGGTAATTTAGGGATCTTTGAGAGAGAAGGTATGAGGCTTGGGTGGTTGCATAATATTATGGGGGCTTGGGATAGGATAGATAGTGGGGGATACCCTCTGGGGGATATGCTGTGGGGTGATTGTAGATTTGGGGTTTGAGATGGTGTGAGTCTCTGGTTAGGATGGAGGTGAGAGATGGAATGTGTTGGGGTGTTTGGAGATGGGAGGATGTCTGTTCCCTAGGGGGAAGGGGGTGCATAGTATGCTTATGTACTACTTAGGGTAATTTAGGGATCTTTGAGAGAGAAGGTATGAGGCTTGGGTGGTTGCATAATATTATGGGGGCTTGGGATAGGATAGATAGTGGGGGATACCCTCTGGGGGATATGCTGTGGGGTGATTGTAGATTTGGGGTTTGAGATGGTGTGAGTCTCTGGTTAGGATGGAGGTGAGAGATGGAATGTGTTGGGGTGTTTGGAGATGGGAGGATGTCTGTTCCCTAGGGGGAAGGGGGTGCATAGTATGCTTATGTACTACTTAGGGTAATTTAGGGATCTTTGAGAGAGAAGGTATGAGGCTTGGGTGGTTGCATAATATTATGGGGGCTTGGGATAGGATAGATAGTGGGGGATACCCTCTGGGGGATATGCTGTGGGGTGATTGTAGATTTGGGGTTTGAGATGGTGTGAGTCTCTGGTTAGGATGGAGGTGAGAGATGGAATGTGTTGGGGTGTTTGGAGATGGGGCATATGATATATAGAGCTATAGAGGAGGAAATTTCTCAGTTGGAAGGGCGCGCTATCTTGGTAGGGAAGAGGCTTTGGGGGGGTTTGGAGTGATATCTTGCTGGTGGTCCGTTGAGGGGTTGGTTAAGTTTTTAGTAAGTTATGAGTTGGTTGCCTATCTATAATTCTTGGGCGGTGTTTGTTGTCATCGTGAGGGTTTTCCTTTGGAAGTTGCTGGGGGTTGTGTTTTTTTTGTTCGTCTTAGGGGTTTCGTTGTTTTTTTTAGTGGGGGAGGTTCTCTCGAGGGGGCGTCGGTATCCTTCAGCGTTTTGGCTTTTTATTCTTACAGAGATGCTGGCGTTTGGTAGGTTGTTTTCTGTTTGTATCTGGAGGGAGGATGAGGGGGTTTTAAGGATTTCCGATTACATGGAGTTGCCTTTGTTGGGTTCTTTCTTGTTGTTGAGTTCTTCTGTGACGGTTACTGCGTATCATCATTTTGTTGGTTTGGGGCGTGCTTGGGTTTTTTTGGTTCCTACCGTGGTTTTGGGGTTGTGTTTTGTCTTGATGCAGATTTGGGAGTTGGCGGACTGTGAGTGTGATCTGTTGTGGTCGACGTATGATGCGGCTTGCTTTTGCACAGTTGGTCTGCATTTTAGGCATGTGCTTTTGGGGGTTGGAGGGCTTTCTGTCTTGTTGTATCTGGGGGCTCGCTTTGTGGGTAAGTTTTACGTGAACGTGGCGGTGTGGTATTGGCATTTTGTTGATTACGTCTGGCTTTGGGTTTTTTTGTTGATTTACGTTGCGTAGGATGGGGTTTGGGGGTTGATCCTCTGTAGGTTAAGGAGAAACTGCTAGTTTGTGGTGCTGGAGATTTTGTGGAACGGAGGAATCGATGGTGTCGGTAGTTCGTCAGAATGTGGTTGATTTGCCTACTAAATTTTCTCTGAGGTATCTTTGGTGTGGGGGTTTTATGATTAGGAGGTTTTTGGTTATTCAGGTTGTTTCCGGTGTGATACTGTCTTTGCTTTATGTCGCGGATTCGGGCATGAGGTTTGCTTGTGTTTTGGATTTTACGGCTGAGAGGTTGTTTGTCTGGCTGGTGCGTTACTTTCATATTTGGGGTGTTAGCTTCATATTTTTGCTGTTCTTTGTCCATATGGGGCGCTCTCTGTACTACTCAAGTTACAGCAAGTTGGGTGTTTGGAATGTTGGGTTTCTGCTGTACTTGTTAATGATGGTGGAGGCTTTTCTAGGTTATATTCTTCCGTGGCATCAGATGTCTTATTGGGCTGCTACGGTTCTCACCTCTATACTGAATAGGGTGCCTCTGGTGGGTGGGAGTCTTTATGAGTTCATTGTCGGGGGCTTTGGTGTGACTAAAGTTACGTTGGTTCGTGTCTTTTCTGCGCATGTGTGTCTGGCGTTTGTTATTGTGGGATTGAGGGTCGTCCATTTGTTTTATCTGCATAAGGGTGGTTCTAACAATCCTTTATTTGTGAAGAGGGGATACAGGGATGTGGTGAGGTTTCATAGGTTTTTTACGCAGAAGGATGGGTTTGTTCTCATGGTCCTCCTCCTTTTTTTTGGTGTTTTGATGTTGGTTTCTCCTGATTTGGTTTTGGATGTTGAGAGTTACGTGGAGGCGGATCCTCTCGTGACGCCTGTTTCAATTAAGCCAGAGTGATATTTCTTGGCTTTTTATGCCATGCTTCGTTCGGTTGAGTCGAAGGTAGGGGGGTTAGTTTTGGTCTTGGTGTTTTTGTTTGTCCTGTGGTTGCCTACTTTTAATACGTCGTGTGCGTATAGGGTTATTCGTCAGTGTGTTTTTTGGTCTGGTGTGTGTATGTTTGTCTTGTTGAGGTACTTGGGGGCGTGTCACCCCGAGGTTCCTTTTGTTGCGGTTAGGAAGATCGGGGGTATGGCCGGGGTGTTGTTTTTGTGTATGTTTAAGGGCATGTGGACTGTGCCTTATTCCGGTGGGTTGCCTGTTGTGGGTAGGATATAGTTGTGGGTCGGGTTTTCTTGCTGGTGGGGGGTTTGGTTGTTTTGTGTAGTTTTGTCCTTTCTTTGTCTCGGTTGTTGAATTGTTTGATTGTAGTTGAGAATTTTAATGTCTTGCTCTTGTTCTCGTCTATCCTGGGACAGTGGGATGAGGCTCGTATATTGTTTATTGCCTTGATGGTGATTTTTACTATCGAGGTGGTCCTCGGTTTGGTGGTGTTGACTCGGTTGTGGGATTCAAGGAGGTTGATGGGTATAGTTGGTTGGTAGGCTTTTTTTTGGTCCTTCTTTCTGTCCTGTTGTTTGGGGTTTTTGGTTTTTCCTGCCAGGATTTTTGTATTTCTAGGGTTGGTTCTGTGGTATGGGGGGTTTTTTGTTTTGACTTTGTGGGTTGTTACTTGGTGTTGTTGTCTGTTTTGCTTTGGTTGTCTTTACTATTTTTTTGTGGTTGGGTAAGTCGTGTTTCTCTTTTTTGGATAGGGGTGAGTGTGTTTTTTTCCGTCTTGAGTTATGTGTGTGTTCATGCGCTTTGGTTTTGGGTTTTTTATGAGTTGTCCATTCTTCCTCTCCTACTGTTGTTGGTATTGGAGTCGCCGTATTCGGAGCGTTATGTTGCGAGGTGGTATCTTTTGGGTTATGTGGTTCTTACTAGGCTTCCGATGCTTCTGTGTTTTTACTATATCTCTTCCGAGATAGGCAGGTTTAGGATTTGTCTTTGAGGTAGTGAGGGGTTGGGTGTGGGTGTGTTTTTTGTTCTGGGTGTGATGTTCATTACTAAGATTCCCTTGCCTCCTTTTCATGTTTGGTTGCCTATCGTTCATGCTGAGGCGACTAGGGCGGTGTCGGTGTGTTTGAGGGGGTATATTATGAAGCTGGGTATACTGGGCGTTGTTCGGTTTGGTACGCGGTTCCTTTCGGATTATATCTTTTCTTCTCTCTATATGTTGGTTGTGCTTGGGGTTTCGGTGTTGTTTTTCTTTAGCGCTTCCCGGGAGTTGGACGGTAAGCGGTGGCTTGCTTTTTTGAGTTTGTCGCACATACTTATTGCTTCTCTCTGCCTTTGTGTTGTTGGTTTTGATGGGTCGGGTCTTTCGTTGTTGTACTGTTTGGGGCATGGGTTTTCTGCGGGGGTGACTTTTGTTCTGTTGTGGGTGGTTTATGAGGTGTCAGGTAGTCGTAAATGGGGGGTGTTGAAGTATGGTTTGTCTAGGAGTTTGTTAGTTCGTTGTTTGTGTGGGGCCTGTTTGTGTACGGTTGCTTCTTTGCCCCCTACGGTGCAGTTTTTTTGTGAAGTTTTTGTTGTTTCTGAGGCGGGGTTTGTTAGGGTCTTGTTTTTCTTTGTCTTGTTTTTGTATCTGTTTTTTGGTGGGTTAGTGCCGGTTTTTTTGTTGGGGGGGTTGTTGAGTCGGCATTATAATATTGGGTTTGGTGGGGGTAAGATTTTTGGTGCTTTAGGGTCTGTTTTGCTTTTGCTTGTTTGGGGCTTTGGTTTGTTTTTAGTTGGTTAGGGTGTAGCTTGGTGTTTATTGCATTCTACGGTTTGGTTGTAGAGGGATGTCGTTGTTAGCTGCAGTGTGTTTCCTTTCTAGCTTAAGGGGAAAGCATCAGTTTGAAGAGCTGGGGATACGGTGTCGTGGTAGGAGGAGGGGTAAGTTAAGCTTGATAAACTGTATGACTCATGTTCATAAAATATGCCTTCGTTCCCTCCTGTGTTTGTTTCTCGGTTGTCGGGTTTGTATAGTTGGGTTGCTACGTTTGTTGTTGGGGGTTGGGGGGATTATGTTTATCGTGGTGTCTTATTTTTCTTGTTGGTGTGTTTTTTGGGGCTTCGGATGCCTTACTTGTATGGTCTTTCTGGTTTTGGTTTGTACCTGTTTTTTGTGGTTGCTCCCTTGTTTTTGTCTCTTTTTTTCTGTCGCGTGGTGGACGTAGGGGTTGTTGATTTTTTTTCTTCTCTGGTTCCGCCGGGGACTCCTTTGTGGATTGCCCCGTTTGTCTGTCTGGCGGAGACGTTGAGTTATCTAGTTCGTCCGGTAGTTTTGATGATTCGGCCTTTTGTCAATTTATCTATAGGGGCTTTGGGGGGTTACAGGTTGGGTCTTTTGAGGTTTAGTTCTTTTGGGGTTCTTTTTTTCTTGTTTGTCTTGTTTTTTTACGAGGTTTTTGTGGCTGTGGTGCATTGGTTCATAGTTTGCAATATTTTGTCGTTTTCTGAGAATCATTAGTCGGTGCGGGGTTATCTTGTTTCTGGGTTTAGTTTGTTGGGTGTCGTGTTTTTCTCGGTGTGTCTCTTTTTGAGGGATAACCTTTCCTTTTTTTGGTTGTTTTTGGAGTTGGGGACGTTGAGTTTGGTTCCTTCGTTTTTTCTTCGCCGTGGTGTGTTTACGCTTGATAGGTTGTTTAGTTATTTGGTTGTCTCGAGGGTTTCTTCCTCGATGATAGTTTGTGGTTTGTTGTTTGAGGGGGTTTTGTTTTTGGTTGTAGTGGGTTTGTTCATTAAGTTTGGTTTGTTCCCGTTCTTGGGTTGGATTTACAGGGTGGTTGTTGGGTCGAATTGGTTTGTTGTCTGGGGGTTTTCTACTTTTTTGAAGAGTCCTTTTCTCTTTCTTTGTTTTTTTTTGAGAGCTGGTGTGTTTTCTCTGGTTAATTGGTTGTGTGTTGTTACTTTTCTGGTTTTGGGTTTTATGTTTTGGGTTTACAGGTTTAGGTGGTACCATTGCTGGTGTCATATGATGGTGTCTTCGAGTGCTGCTTTGGTAGCTATGTCTTTTGTTCTTTCGGGGGATGTGCTTTTTTGGTTGTATTGTGTTTATCTGGTTTGGGCTACTTTGGTTGTTTTTTTTCTCAGTTCTCTGGAGGGTATGCATTTGTCTGGGCAGGGGGTTTGCTTTGTTTTTGTTTTCTTGTTGGTTTCTTTTCCGTTCACGTTGTCTGTTTTTTATAAGCTGGTGATGGGGTTTTGTGTGTACTCTTGTTTTTTTTACGTGTTTTTGGGGTGGGTTTTTTATAGTGTTTCGGAGCAGTTGTACTTGGTTAAGTATTTGGTTGGTTATGGGGTTCCGTTGAGTTGTGGGAGGGTGTTGCGGTTGGTCTAGAAGTAAGGTAGTTTAAGGGGGAGAATGCTTATTTTACACGTAAGGGGTGGTTGTTGTGGCCTGTTACTATCAGTAATGGCATAGTTTAAGTGAGATGGTCGCTCTGCAAGTGGCCGGTGAAGGTGTTTTCTGCCGTTAGTTTTGCTATCCTTAGTTTAATGAGAATGACAGCTTGTCAGGCTGTAGGTGGGTTTTTTGCTTAGGTTGGGATGGTCTTGGTGCTTAAAGGGTTTTATGTGTTTTTGAGGAGGGTCTTGTCTTTTGCTTTGATTATGTTGTTTGTGGCCTTCTTTATATTGGGTGAACGTAAGGTTTTGGGTTACATGCAGATTCGGAAGGGGCCTAATAAGGTGGGGTTGGTGGGGTTGTTTCAGAGGTTTGCTGATTTGATGAAGTTGGTGGTGAAGTTCAAGGTTTCCTTATTTCAGGGGCGGAGATGGTTGGCTTGGTCTGGTGTTTTTTTGTTGGTTTTGTTAGCGTGCTCTTATTGTGTCTTGTTCTCTTACGGTTTGAGTGGGTTTTCGTCGTGCAATGTGCTGCTTTGGTTTTTGGTGGTTACGAGGGTAACGGGTTACAGGTTATTGAGTGTGGGATGGGGGTCCTATAATAAGTATGCTCTGCTGAGTTGTGTTCGTTCGGCTTTTGGTTCGGTTACTTTTGAGGCTTGTTTTATGTGCGTTGTGGTGATTTCTGCTTTGGTTGTTGGGGGTTACTCGTTGTGGGGCTTAGCTGAGGATGTTTGGGGGTTGGCTTTGGTAGTGGCTCCTTGTTATGCACTGTGGTTGGTTGGTATCTTGTGTGAGTGTAACCGAACGCCTTTTGATTATGCCGAGGCTGAGAGGGAGTTGGTGAGGGGTTTGAATACGGAGTATTGTAATGTTCCCTTTACTTGTTTGTTTGCTTGTGAGTATCTAATAATGTTTATCTTCTCCTGGCTTACTTCTGTGTTGTTTTTTAGGGGGGTGTTGGTAGTTGTGTTGAGTTTGTTGCATGTCGTTTTTTTTGTGTGAGCTCGTGGTACTCTGCCTCGGGTTCGTTATGATTATTTTGTCGGGTTTATGTGGCGCTGGGCGCTGTTGGTCTTTGTTTTTTCTCTTTTTTTGGTAGTGTAGGGTTGTGCATGTAGATTATGGGGTGAAATCGTGAGGCTGTTAACCTTGAGAAGACTGTGTAGTTCGTGGACGTTGGGGTTGTGTTGATAGGGTGTCTGGTGTGCATATCGGTTTTTCGTGTCGGGGGTGGCTTGTTGGGTCTGTCAATATGGGTTCGTTGACATTTATGCTGGTGGGGGGTGCTTTGGATGTTCCTAGGTTGGTTGGGTCTGTTAATTGGTTTTTTTTATCAGATTTTTGTTCGTGGTTTTCTCGTTTTTTAGCTGAGTTAGGGGGGGGTGACCCTTGTTGAAGGGGTGTCTTTTTGGTTTTCTCTTCCTGCTTTCTTGATTGGATTTTGTGATATCGATGAATTGTTTAATGGAGGGGGGTATTACAGTCGAATTTTTGGGTGGTTTTGTGTGTTTGGATTGTGGGGGTTTTGAGTGGTTAGTTTGTGGGTGTGGGCAGCTTAATAGTCTAATAAGAGGATGCGAGCTTTGGGGGCTTGAGGTCTACGGTGGGAGTTGGCTGATTGCTGATAGGGCTGCTGAGCAGGCTACTGTGATATAGTGGTGGTGAGATTTATCTTCGTCGGTAAGTGTTGTTGCGGGAGAGTAGCTTAATTGGTAAAGCTTTGGATTCTTACTCCTAGGATGTTTGTTTGACTTCTCTCGGGGGTGTTTTTGGTTCTGTCTTGTTTTAGTCTGTTTTTGGTTGTTTTTTTTTTGGTTTCTGTGTTTCATGCGTTTTTTTGGAATTCGGAGTGGTTTTCGTTGCCTGGTTTGCGGTCTTGGGTGAGTTCTTTTGAATGTGGGTTTTTGTCTCAGCGTTTAGTGGAGGATTATTTCAGTCATACTTATTTCATCTTGTTGGTTTTTTTTGTTGTTTTCGATTTGGAGGTTTCTCTCTTGTTGAATATGCCGTTGCAGGGGGTGTTGTTTAAGAATCTGGGGTATTACTTATTTTTTTTGTCTTTGCTTGGGTTGGGGTTTAGTGTTGAGGTGAGGAAGGGTTATGTTGAGTGGGGTTATTAGAGGGTTTTGGGTCGTCGCTGCTAACGATGATTGGAATATTGGTGTGTTCGACTCTCTGGGGAGCAAGTTAAGTTATTGTTAGACTGTCTGTTTTCAAAATAGGAAGAGGCTTTGGGGTTGCTTGTTGGCG